CCACTGAGTTAAAAGGGCCTTTTTTATTTAATTCCGGAATTATTCACTATGTGGATAAAATATCTATATGTACATATATTATAAACATAAGTATATATGCATTAAGTACGTGCAGTAGATACATAGTGTCTAGTGGCTCATTGTTGAATAATAAAATGGATTTACCTAGGAAGTCTAGGAGAAAATGCAATGAATTGTTTCAAGACCGACTCGAATAGAAATAAATTCAATTGAAATAATTAAAAAAAAAAAAAAAAATACTACTACTAGATTTCTAATGTCGATTCTAATGAATAATTCGTCAATGATGAATAAAAAACAATTCTATGCAATTCTGAAAGGGGGAAAGATCCCTCGGCTAGAATCATTTGATTATATTGACAATTTCAAAAAACGGATCATACTATGATCATAGTATGATGGCCGTTGGTCAAGCGGGCCCCCATCGTCTAGTGGTTTAGGACATCTCTCTTTCAAGGAGGCAGCGGGGATTCGAATTCCCCTGGGGGTAGGGTACTACGAAAGGAAATTGATCATGGATTACCAATAAGTCGAAAATTGATTCTTCCTGGGTCGATGCCCGAGCGGTTAATGGGGACGGACTGTAAATTCGTTGGCAATATGTCTACGCTGGTTCAAATCCAGCTCGGCCCAATAATTCGCCAATCCGCCATGAGATGATATAACTCCCTTTGTACTTCAGAAATACCCGATCCGGAGATAAAAAAGAATCAAATTTTCTGCTAGATCCCGTATTTCCCTGGGATTGTAGTTCAATTGGTCAGAGCACCGCCCTGTCAAGGCGGAAGCTGCGGGTTCGAGCCCCGTCAGTCCCGACGGATCCAATAAATATATCAAAAAATCTCTCCCTTTTTCTGAAGGGGACCGGGGGAAGAATTCCATTGTCAAAGCAAAGGGGAAATCCTTATTTCTTTTTTCTTTCCTTTTGGTAGGAGAAAGACATATGCGGTTGGATTAGTACAATTATTGGTAGCATTATAGTCAGTATTCCAAGAAATGCTGGCTTTTTCGATTGCCCCCGATGCATGTAATGGAATCGAGTACTATACTTTTTTGAGGCGCGCATACACAAAAGGAATTCCTTTCTTGTCCAATACAAAATTGAATATAAGAAAATACTTTCCAGAAAAAACAAAAAAAAAAAAACAATTTATTTTTCTGGCTACGGATTTATGGAACCTGACTTACTAGTTTGAAGTTGCAAAATAGATTTCATGCAAATTGCACACTGAGCTTTTGGTATAGGTGTGTCCCGGGGCTAATAATCTACGAAGAAAGGAGGGGGAAGGACAGATCAACCAAAGATCCTACTCCTCTTAGAAAGGCGAATGAATCATTTTTCCTATTTTTCATTTTGTTTTAAGGCCCCATCGACGAAAGAACAAATCGGAAAATAGTAAATTTGATGAATATTCATTTTATACGGTCTCATCTTTATCACACTTCTTTGTCTTCCAAGTAAAAAATAGTTTCGTTCTAAACTCCTTTCTTTTTCCATTTAGCTTTTATTGTTTGTTTGGGTTTGTAACTATGTGACCACTGGAAGTGGAAGAGCTATTTGATGAGACTTCATCAGATGATTGTACAAGAAGGAACTAGATAGATTAGAGAGAAAAAAAGAACAGATAATAAAAAATGATAAATAAATAAAGGAATTTTGGGTTAGGTCAGCAATCCAAGTTTGGGGCGGTATGGATAAAAGAACTTCCTATGTTATACTATTCAATTCTCGACGACGAATTTATTTGATAGTTCAGATATTGTTATTCATGATATTGATCTGATTCAAGATCATCGAGAGGTAATATTCATTCATTGAATTTACAGGCCAAAGATTTATCATCTCTATGGGATTAAATCCCGAGTTATTGCGAAGTAAAAAACCGATGAGATTATGGAAGTAAATATTCTTGCATTTATTGCTACTGCACTATTTATTCTAGTTCCTACCGCTTTTCTACTTATCATTTATGTAAAAACAGTCAGTCAAAACGATTAATTATTAACTAATTTGAATGAAACTTGACGAAATAAAATGAAAAAGATTCCAATTTCATGTCTTAAATGAAATGAGTGGACTAGAATCGGCAGTATTCTAATAGATAGATAGTATGGTAGAAAGAAATAGATGAATCTTTCTACCATACTATTTATTAGTTAGATTCTTGTTATAAAGCTGCCCCCTGGAATAAAATAAAGATAGAGGCTGCATTTGATATGGATCTATATATCAATCTACAAGATTATCTTGATATATGCGAATATCAATTCCATATATGGGATTGACATAGCATCCAATTCCATTTATTTGCTATATCTATTTGTTCTGATCAATCTGAATTACTCCTATGTCTTATAGTTTGAATTACTATATTTTTGATTTCCAATATGAATCTCGGTATCTATTGAGAGAATCAAATCAATGAAGCAAAAGCGATAGATATAGGCATATTCAAAAAATCACGTAGTAATCTTTTTT